AGTATATTAGTATATTATATATAGTAGTATATTATATTAGTATAATATCACATTATAATATCACTCTATTTTCATTTTCTATTTTAGTTTCTATTTTAGTATATTTTACATTTTAATTATTTAATTATATATAATTTTTATATAGATATCGATTTAATTTAATAGATAGATTTAATAGATTTAATATAGATTTAGATTTAGTTTAGAGTTCTACATAGAATCTAATAATTAGATAATTAGAGTGAAAATCCTTTTATGCATTTATATATTATCATTATATAAATGATATGTTCTAAGTCTAGATAATTAGAATGAAACTTTTTTTTTAGACTAAATAATTCGAATTATCTTCGAATTCGAAATAGAAATGAATGGAATAGAAATGAATGGAATAATTTAGTTCTAGCCATTAAATAATTAGTTTTAGCTATTATGCTATAAAATAAATAATTAATAATGAATAAATTCAATTTGACTTTTCATTTTTTTAGTTATCTTATTATGGTTATATAGGATAGTCTAATGTCTAATAAAAGGATAAGAATAAAAATGAAATTAAAGAAATAAAAATGAAATTAAAGAAAAAAGAAAAGATGCAACCCATAGAAATGAAATCCAGATCATAATGAGAGACTCCTTTCTTTTGTTTTCATTCATAAAGGCGGAAGCTAAGACGAAAAAAAAAAGAATCGACCGTTCGAGTATTCCACCAAATTGCCTGCGAAAACTGAGAGTAAGAGGGGCATATATATGTTATGGAATATCCATCTATATTGAATTGCGAATACAGAAATGATAAAATATTTTCTGATTGGACCAAATAAATATGGGTCTCCGATCGAGACGAAAGAAGATAAACAAACAAGAAATAAAATAGGTAAAGACCCTTCGATATAAGAATCAGTATCTATATCTACTAAATTCAACGGTTTCACATAAAAAGAAAGAAAATAAATAAATGAAAGAAAGGGGGAAGGAAGGAGAAAGGGGAAGGAAGGGCATCCTAATGAGATCCTAATCTCAAGACACAAAGGGGATATGGCGAAATTGGTAGACGCTACGGACTTAATTGGATTGAGCCTTGGTATGGAAACCTACTAAGTGATAACTTTCAAATTCAGAGAAACCCTGGAATGAAAAATGGGCAATCCTGAGCCAAATCCTATTATTTTACGAAAATAAACAAAGGTTCAGCAAGCGAGAATAATAAAAAAAGGATAGGTGCAGAGACTCAATGGAAGCTATTCTAACAAATGGGGTTGACTGTTGGTAAAGGAATCCTTATATCGAAACTCCAGAAAGGATGCAAGATATACCTATATAAAATAAATAGGTATACTAATGAAAAACTATTTCAAAAAAAACGACCCGAACCCGTATTTTTTTTTTTATTTATATGAAAAATAAAAAGAATTGTTGTGAATCGATTCTAAGTTGAAGAAAGAATCGAATAGAATATTCATTAATCAAATCATTCACTCCATAGTCTGATAAATCTTTTGAAAAACTGATTAATCGGACGAGAATAAAGATAGAGTCCCGTTCTACATGTCAATATCAATACCGACAACAATGAAATTTATAGTAAGAGGAAAATCCGTCGACTTTAAAAATCGTGAGGGTTCAAGTCCCTCTATCCCCAACCAACCCCAAAAAGCCCGTTTGCTATCTATTTATTTTATCCTACCCTTTTTGTTAGTGGTTCAAAGTTCCTTATGTTTCTCATTCATCCTACTCTTTTCCATTTTACAACCGTATCCTAGCAGAATTTTGTTCTCTTATCACAAGCCTTGTGATATATTGTGATATATATATGATATACGGACAAATCAACACTCTTGAGCAAGGAATACCTATTTGAATGATTCATAATCCATATGATTACTCATATGGAAATTTTCAAAGTCTTCCTTTTGAGGATCCAAGAAATTCCCGTTCGAGACTTTAAATTTAATACTTTTTCGTTTTTTTGTTTTCATTTTTAATTGACATAGACCCAAGTCATCTAGTATTATGAGGATAATGCGTCGGTAATGGTCGGGATAGCTCAGTTGGTAGAGCAGAGGACTGAAAATCCTCGTGTCACCAGTTCAAATCTGGTTCCTGGCATATGATTAATTTGTATGAGTATCTACTCTACAAATTAATTGATATGGATCAACATAATACATACTTATCTAGCTAGGTATCTAGAAGTAAACCCTCTCTTTTTTTTTTTTTATTTTGTATTTCTTTTATATTTTTTAGATGAGCAAAGAGTCTATTATTATTATAATGTAGTAAAAATTTGATTATCTTTCCTTTTCTTTTTTATTTGTTCATGCCGTGGCTCCTCACATTCAAAAAGAATGTTAATACTTCATACATATTTAATTAAAAGATTAAAATAGTTGGTTGAAAGGCCCAACCAAAAGTCTGGTCTAGAGGAGTTCAAGGATAGAAATAACCAAGACTCATCTCAGCTACAGTCCAAATAGAATCCGATCCCCTTTCATTTATT